AATGAATTGCCTGATAGAAGGATTACCTTGATAGGGTAAATCATGTAATTAATATTACATTCATTATATTTAATAGAATTAAACTATTTCTAAAAGTATCAAAAACTTTTGTGCATCATACACCAAAATATAAAAAGATAAGCTAACTAAGCTACTGGGCTCATACCCCACTTATAAAGGTCCTAATCCTTTTCTTTTTAATTTTTAATAATTCATCAAAAATTGTATTTTTCATAATTTTAATAATAGGAACACTAATTTCTATCTCAGCTAATTCTTGATTAGGAGCTTGAATAGGTTTAGAAATTAATTTATTGTCTTTTATTCCCCTAATAAGAGATAATAAATTAATATCAACAGAAGCCTCATTAAAGTATTTTCTAACACAAGCATTAGCTTCCTCAGTGTTCTTATTTGCTACAATTTTATTTTTATTAAATTCAAATAAAATTAATTCTAATTTTTTAATGGAAATAATAATCTTCTCTTCTCTTCTATTAAAAAGAGGTTCAGCCCCATTTCATTTTTGATTCCCTAATGTAATAGAGGGTCTTTCTTGACTAAATGCATTAGTTTTAATAACATGACAAAAAATTGCCCCTTTAATACTAATTTCATATATTATTTTCAAGCCTTTAATTATTATTAGAATTATTTTATCAAGATTAATTGGTGCTTTAGGAGGTTTAAACCAAACTTCTTTACGAAAATTAATAGCATACTCTTCAATTAATCATCTAGGATGAATACTAGCTGCAATATATGATAGAAACTTAATGTGAATAACTTATTTTATATTTTACACATTTTTAACTTTCACAATAATTTTTATATTTAATATATTTAAAACATCTCATATGAATCAATTATTCACTTTATCGTTTCATTCAAAAACAATAAAGTTTTTCTTATTTTTTAATCTATTATCCTTAGGAGGACTTCCCCCATTTTTAGGATTTTTACCAAAATGATTAGTAATTCAATCTTTAACAATAAATAATCAATTATTTTTATTAACTTTTATAGTTCTAATAACTTTAATTACTTTATATTTTTATATACGTTTATCTTATAGAGCATTCATATTAAATTATCATGAAAATAATTGAATAACTAATTCAATCTATAATTCAACGTATTTAAATACTTTCATAACATATTCATTTTTCTCCTCTATAGGACTGTTTTTAATATTTTCTTTATATTTTCTGCTTTAAGGCTTTAAGTTAAATAAACTAATAGCCTTCAAAGCTATAAATATAAGAATAATCTTTTAAGCCTTAGTAAATATTTACTCCTTTAGAATTGCAGTCTAATGTCATTATTGACTATAAAGCCAATTATTTATGATTAAAGAGAATAATTCCCATAAATAGATTTACAGTCTATTGCCTAAATTTCAGCCATTTAATCGCAACAATGGTTATTCTCTACTAATCATAAAGATATTGGAACTTTATACTTTATTTTTGGAGCTTGAGCAGGTATAGTAGGAACTTCACTAAGAATTCTTATTCGAGCAGAATTAGGTCATCCTGGTGCATTAATTGGAGATGACCAAATTTATAATGTAATTGTTACAGCTCATGCTTTTATTATAATTTTCTTTATAGTAATACCTATTATAATTGGAGGGTTTGGAAATTGACTAGTACCAATTATATTAGGAGCTCCAGACATGGCATTCCCTCGAATAAATAATATAAGTTTTTGACTTTTACCTCCAGCATTAACATTGCTTCTAGTAAGTAGTATAGTAGAAAATGGAGCTGGAACAGGATGAACTGTTTACCCTCCTTTATCTTCTAATATTGCTCATGGAGGAGCCTCTGTTGATTTAGCTATTTTCTCTTTACATTTAGCTGGAATTTCTTCAATTTTAGGAGCAGTAAATTTTATTACTACAGTTATTAATATACGATCTACAGGTATTACATTTGATCGAATACCTTTATTTGTATGATCAGTAGTAATTACTGCTTTACTTTTATTACTATCTTTACCAGTACTTGCAGGAGCAATTACAATATTATTAACTGATCGAAATATTAATACCTCATTCTTCGATCCAGCTGGAGGAGGAGACCCAATTTTATACCAACATTTATTTTGATTCTTTGGACATCCTGAAGTTTATATTTTAATTTTACCTGGATTTGGAATAATTTCTCATATTATTAGTCAAGAATCAGGTAAAAAGGAAACATTTGGATCTTTAGGAATGATTTATGCAATGTTAGCAATTGGACTTTTAGGATTCATTGTGTGAGCTCATCACATATTCACAGTAGGAATAGACGTAGATACACGAGCTTACTTTACATCAGCAACTATAATTATTGCCGTTCCAACAGGTATTAAGATTTTTAGTTGACTTGCCACTCTTTACGGAACTCAATTAAATTATTCACCAGCTACTTTATGAGCTTTAGGATTTGTATTCCTATTTACAGTAGGAGGATTAACTGGAGTTGTTTTAGCTAATTCTTCTGTTGATATCATCTTACATGATACATACTATGTAGTAGCTCATTTTCATTATGTACTTTCTATAGGAGCTGTATTTGCTATTATAGCTGGATTTGTACACTGATATCCTTTATTTACAGGATTAACATTAAATACAAAAATATTAAAAAGTCAATTTACTATTATATTTATAGGAGTAAATTTAACTTTTTTCCCTCAACATTTCTTAGGTCTTGCAGGAATACCACGACGATACTCTGATTACCCTGATGCTTATACAACTTGAAATGTAATCTCAACAATTGGATCAACAATCTCTTTATTAGGAATTTTATATTTTTTCTTTATTATTTGAGAAAGTTTAGTTTCCCAACGACAAGTTATATTCCCAGTTCAATTAAATTCATCTATTGAATGACTACAAAATACTCCACCAGCTGAACATAGTTATTCTGAATTGCCATTATTAACTAATTTCTAATATGGCAGATTAGTGCAATGGATTTAAGCTCCATATATAAAGTATTTTACTTTTATTAGAATAACTAATGTCAACATGAGCAAACTTAGGTTTACAAGATAGTTCTTCACCATTAATAGAACAATTAATTTTTTTTCACGATCATACTTTATTAATTTTAGTAATAATTACTGTTTTAGTAGGTTACTTAATAGTTATACTATTATTTAACAAATATGTAAATCGATACCTTTTACATGGACAAACTATTGAAATTATTTGAACTATTTTACCAGCAATTATTTTATTATTTATTGCCTTCCCTTCACTTCGTTTATTGTATTTATTAGATGAAATCAATGAACCTTCTATTACTTTAAAAACAATTGGACACCAATGATATTGAAGTTATGAATATTCAGACTTTAATGACATTGAATTTGATTCTTATATAATTCCTTCTAATGAATTATCATTAGATAGATTCCGACTATTAGATGTAGATAATCGAGTAGTATTACCAATAAATTCTCAGATTCGAATTTTAGTAACAGCTGCAGATGTAATTCATTCTTGAACAGTTCCTGCTTTAGGAGTAAAGGTGGATGGAACTCCTGGACGATTAAATCAAACTAATTTCCTAATTAACCGACCAGGTTTATTTTACGGACAATGTTCAGAAATTTGTGGGGCTAATCATAGTTTTATACCAATTGTAATCGAAAGAATTCCTGTAAATTACTTTATCAAATGAATTTCTAATAATATAAACTCTTCATTAGATGACTGAAAGCAAGTACTGGTCTCTTAAACCACTTTATAGTAAATTAGCACTTACTTCTAATGAAAAAATTAGTTAAATAAATAACATTAGTTTGTCAAACTAAAATTATCAATTTATTGATATTTTTTAATTCCTCAAATAGCACCAATTGGCTGATTAAGTTTATTTATTATCTTTTCTATTGCATTTGTAATTTTTAATATAATAAATTATTACTCTTTTATTCCTTCTATACCTAAATCTAGTCTTTCGATTAAAACCCAATCGATTAATTCATTAAATTGAAAATGATAACAAATTTATTCTCAGTATTTGATCCTTCTTCTAGTATCTTCAATTTATCACTAAATTGATTAAGAACTTTTTTAGGAATCTTAATAATTCCATCTGCTTACTGACTTATACCTTCACGATATCACATTTTTTGAAATAATATTTTATTAACTCTTCACAAAGAATTTAAAACTCTATTAGGACCTATAGGAGCTAATGGTTCAACTTTTTTATTCGTTTCATTATTTTCAATAATTTTATTTAATAATTTTATAGGATTATTTCCTTATATTTTTACAAGAACAAGTCACTTAACTTTAACATTAACATTAGCTTTACCTTTATGATTATGTTTTATACTATTTGGATGAATCAATAATACACAACATATATTCGCTCACTTAGTTCCTCAAGGAACACCTGCTGTATTAATACCATTTATGGTATGTATTGAAACAATTAGAAATATTATTCGACCTGGAACTTTAGCTGTTCGATTAACAGCTAATATAATTGCAGGACATTTATTACTTACTCTTTTAGGAAATACTGGTCCTTCAATGTCTACTATTCTACTAAGAGTATTAATTATTACTCAAATTGCCTTATTAGTTTTAGAATCAGCAGTTGCTATAATTCAATCATATGTATTCGCTGTTCTTTCTACTCTTTATTCTAGAGAAGTAAATTAATGTCAACTCACTCAAACCACCCATTCCATTTAGTCGACTACAGACCATGGCCTTTAACTGCCTCAATTGGAGCAATAACAACTGTTGCTGGAATAGTAAAATGATTCCATCAATATAATATATCTCTATTCCTTTTAGGAAATATTATTACCATTTTAACTGTTTATCAATGATGACGAGATGTTTCTCGTGAAGGAACATTTCAAGGTCTTCATACTGAAGCCGTAACTACAGGATTACGATGAGGAATAATTTTATTTATTTTATCAGAAGTTTTATTCTTCGTTTCTTTTTTTTGAGCTTTTTTTCATAGTAGTTTATCTCCTTCTATTGAATTAGGAGCTATTTGACCTCCAATAGGAATTACACCATTTAATCCCTTTCAAATTCCACTATTAAATACTGTAATTTTATTAACTTCAGGAATTACAGTAACTTGAGCCCACCACAGATTAATGGAAGGAAACCATTCTCAAGCAACACAAAGTTTATTCTTTACAGTAACTTTAGGTATCTATTTTACAATTCTTCAAGCATACGAATATATTGAAGCTCCATTCACTATTGCTGACTCAGTTTATGGATCAACATTTTTTATAGCAACAGGATTCCATGGAGTTCATGTATTAATTGGAACTACATTTTTATTAATTTGCTTAATTCGACACTTAAATAACCATTTTTCTAAAAATCACCACTTTGGATTTGAAGCTGCTGCATGATACTGACACTTTGTTGATATTGTATGATTATTCCTTTATGTATCAATTTATTGATGAGGAGGTTAATTAATTATCTATATAGTATAAAAAGTATATTTGACTTCCAATCATATGGTCTATTATTAATAGTATAGATAATTTTATCAATTTTAACAATAAGTCTAATTATTTTAACAATTTCTATAGTAGTAATATTATTAGCATCTATTTTATCAAAAAAAACATTAGTTGATCGAGAAAAATCCTCACCATTTGAATGTGGATTTGATCCTAAATCTTCATCTCGTTTACCTTTTTCTTTACGATTCTTTTTAATTACAATTATTTTTCTTATTTTTGATGTAGAAATTGCACTAATTTTACCAATTATCTGTATTATTAAATTCTCAAATCTTTTTATATGAACTACTACATCAATTATTTTTATTTTAATTTTACTAATTGGTCTTTATCATGAATGAAATCAAGGAATATTAAATTGATCTAATTAACAGGGTTGTAGTTAACTATAACATTTGATTTGCATTCAAAAAGTATTGATTATTCAATCTACCTTGAATATGAAGCGATAAATTGCAATTAGTTTCGACCTAATCTTAGGTATAATTTACCCTTATTCTTTAATTGAAGCCAAAAAGAGGCTTATCACTGTTAATGATAGAATTGAGATCTATACTCCAATTAAAGAAGTATGATGTTCAAGAAAAAGCTGCTAACTTTTATCTTTTAATGGTTAAATTCCATTTATACTTCTTTATTTATATAGTTTAAATAAAACATTACATTTTCATTGTAAAATTAAAAATCTTTTTTTTATAAATTACTAAAAAAAATTCACAATATTCAAAGATAAATTTATCTCCCTAACATCTTCAGTGTCATACTCTAATTATAAGCTATTTGAATAAAAACAAATTATATATATATACATAATTACAATTCAAAGAATAAAACTCAATAAATAAACCTTTAAATTATTATTTTGTAATACCTGATTTAATTGAGAATTTTTAACTAAATTATAATACAATTGTTGCCCACCAAAATATTCAGATCATCCTTGATCAAAAGATTTTACAGCTAACTGACCAACAATTAAAGGATAATTTATAATTCCATAAGTAGAAATATAAGGTATAAATCACATTGAACCTAAAAAATAAGATGAATTATAATTATTTAAAGCCTTATTAAAAAAAAATAAAGAAATATTAGAAATTAAATAACCTATTAATCCACCAGCAATACATACAAACAAAGTTAATAATTTTAAATAAGAAGGTAAAACAACTACTATAGGACTAGGAAAAATTAATCAACTTAACATACTTCCCCCAAAAATTCTTAAAATTAATAGTCCTATTATACTCTTTAATATAACTCAACCTTCATCATTTAATATATTTAAAGAAGAAAAATTTGAATCTCCAGTTATAGTATAATAAACTAATCGAAATGAATAACAAACTGTTAAACCTGTAGAAAAAAAATATAAAAAAAAAGAAAATATATTAATGTAAGATAAAGAAACTATTTCTAAAATCAAGTCCTTTGAATAAAATCCAGCTAAAAAAGGTATTCCACATAAAGCTAAATTAGCAACATTAAAACAAGAAGAAGTTAAAGGTATTATTAATCTTAATCTTCCCATCAAACGAATATCCTGACAATTATTTATATTATGAATAATAGCCCCTGCACACATAAATAATAAAGCCTTAAATAAAGCATGAGTTAATAAATGAAAAAATGCTAACTTATAATAACCTATTGATAAAATACTTATTATTAAACCCAACTGACTTAAAGTTGATAAAGCAATAATTTTCTTTAAATCAAATTCATAATTAGCCCCCAATCCAGCTATAAATATAGTTAATCCAGAAATTAATAATAATAAATTCCCTATTCAAGATCTTCTTAAAACAATATTAAATCGAATTAATAAATAAACTCCTGCCGTTACTAAAGTAGAAGAATGAACTAAAGCAGAAACAGGGGTAGGAGCAGCTATTGCAGCAGGCAATCATGAAGAAAAAGGAATTTGAGCACTTTTAGTTATTGCAGCTAATATAACTAAACTACCAATAATTAATATCTCTAAATCACTTTTTATTACTTCTAAATAAAATACATAATTTCATCTACCATAATTTAATATTCAAGCAATAGCTAATAATAAAGCCACATCTCCAATTCGATTTGATAATGCTGTTAATATCCCAGCATTATAAGACTTTACATTCTGAAAATAAATTACTAAACAGTAAGAAACAAGTCCTAATCCATCTCATCCTAATAAAATTCTAATTAAATTTGGACTAATAATTAATAACATTATTGAACTTACAAATATTAATACTAACATAATAAATCGATTAATTTTATAATCACTACTTATATATTCCTTTCTATAAAAAATTACTAAAGAAGAAATTATTAATACAAATGATATAAAAATTAAACTCATTCAATCAAATAATAAAGTTATAACAATATTCATTGAATTAAAAGATACCACTTCTCATTCAATAAAAACTCTATAATCATTTATAATAAAAATAATACCTAATAAAAAACTAGATAATCTAAAAAAAAATAATCTAACAAATCTAATTGTACAAATTGATAAATATTTCACGGTTTAAAGGGAACAACTCCCATCAATGACACCACAAATCAATATTTTATTTAAACTATTTAAACATAATCATAATATACACATATCTCCCCTCAAAATTAATAAATTTAAAGGAAATCAATGTAAAAATAAAAGTAAAAATTCTCGAACAGAACCCCCACTAAATGAATATGCCCCTGAAAAAATCTTCCCATGTTGACTATAAGCATATAAATATAAAGTATAAGCTGCTCTAAAAAATGATAATAAAGATAATATTAATATAGAAACCCAAGATCAACTTACAATTCTATTAATTAAAGAAATTTCACCTAATAAATTTAATGTAGGAGGAGCTGCTATATTAGCAGAACTTAATAAAAATCATCATAAAGCTATAGAAGGTATAAAATTTAATAACCCCTTATTAATTAATAAACTACGACTACCTAATCGTTCATAAGAAATATTAGCTAAACAAAATAAACCAGAAGAACATAATCCATGAGCAATTATTAAAGTATAAGATCCACAAATACCGGAATAAGTTATTGTTATTAATCCTGCTAAAACAATTCCTATATGAGCAACAGATGAATAAGCAATTAAAGCCTTTAAATCTGTTTGACGTAAACAAATTAAACTAACTAATACTCCACCTACCAAGCTAATTCTTACTCAAATATAATTAAACTTTAATCCTATTAATTGTATAAAAGGTAAAACTCGTAATAAACCATATCCCCCTAACTTTAACATAATCCCAGCTAAAATTATAGAACCAGAAACAGGAGCTTCTACATGTGCCTTAGGAAGTCATAAATGAACTAAAAATATAGGTATTTTAACTAAAAAAGCCATCACTAAAGAAAAATATAAAATTTCTAATTCAAATATATAATTATTTAACAAATAAAAATTCATAGTCCCTGCAACCTTATAAGTATAAAAAATTCCTACCAATATAGGTAAAGAAACTAATAAAGTATAAAATAATAAATAAACACCAGCTTGTAAACGTTCAGGTTGATATCCTCAACCTAAAATAAGAAATAATGTAGGAATTAATCTTCTTTCAAAAAATAAATAAAATATAAATAAACTCATTCTTCTAAAAGTTAATACTAATAAAACCAATAATAAAATAATATTAACTAAAAATAAATTCACATAATTATTATATTTATAAACAGACTCTCTAGCCATTAATATTAAAGAAACAATCCATAAACTTAATAAAATTAATCCATAAGAAATTATATCACAACCAAAAAAATAAGAAACAGATATAAAATAATTTCTATATATATTTATTAAAATAAAAATAAATCTTAATAAAAATAAAAAACTTTGAACCATTCAATAAGTATTATGTATTAAACACAAAGGAAATAAAAATAAAATGAAAATAATAATTTTTAACATTGTAAAATATTAAATCTTTGAAAATAATCATTACCATGAGTACGAATTATACTAACTAAAATAGAAAGACCTAATGCTCCTTCACATACACTAAAAGTTAAGAATATTATTCTAAAAAAAAATTCAAAATTAAGTATATTTAAATAAATAAACAATAATAAAAATAATCTTAAAACAATATATTCCAATCTTAATAGTATTGACAATAAATGCTTACGATTAGAAACAAAAGTAAACACCCCTATAATAAATAAAATACTCGATAAAATTCAATTTAAAATTGTTAACATTAGTTTTAATAGTTTAATAAAAACATTGGTCTTGTAAATCAAAAATAAGAAATATTCTTTTAAAACTTCAAGAGAAAAGAAATTTCTTTATCATTAATCCCCAAAATTAATATTTTAATTAAACTACCTCTTGATATTATACAATGAATCTTATTAACATTACTACTTATTTTTAATTTTATTTTTTTTAATATAAAACATCCTTTAGCTATAGGATTAACATTATTAATCCAAACAACATTAATTTGTCTCACTTCAGGATTAATAACTAAAACATTCTGATTTTCTTATATTCTATTCCTAGTATTTTTAGGAGGAATACTAGTTCTATTTATTTATGTTACATCATTAGCATCTAATGAAATATTTTCATTTTCAATTAAATTAATAATAACAGCAATTATTATATTTTTACTAAGAATTACTGTTTTATTCTTTATTGACAAAAATATTTTAACACAATATGCAAATATAGAAATTAAATCAATTTTTGATATAAATTCTTATATTATAGAAAATTCTATATCTCTTGTAAAATTATATAACTACCCAACAAATTTATTAACTATTATATTAATAAATTATTTATTAATTACCTTAATTGCTGTAGTTAAAATTACTAAATTATTTAAGGGACCTCTACGACCTATATTTAACTAATGAACAAACCTTTACGAGTTAAACACCCTATTCTTAGAATTGCAAATGGAGCTCTAGTAGACCTTCCAGCACCTATTAATATTTCTGCATGATGAAATTTCGGATCCCTTTTATTTTTATGCTTAATAATTCAAATTCTTACTGGACTATTTTTAGCTATACACTACACAGCAGACATTAATTTAGCCTTTAATAGTGTAAATCATATCTGTCGAGATGTAAATTATGGATGATTATTACGAACTATACACGCTAATGGTGCATCATTCTTCTTTATTTGTATTTATTTACATGTAGGACGAGGAATCTATTATGGTTCATACTTATTTACCCCTACTTGATTAGTAGGAGTAATTATTCTATTTTTAGTAATAGGAACTGCATTTATAGGATATGTACTTCCATGAGGACAAATATCTTTCTGAGGAGCTACTGTAATTACTAATTTACTTTCAGCTATCCCCTATTTAGGAATTGATTTAGTACAATGAGTATGAGGAGGATTTGCAGTTGACAATGCTACTCTAACACGATTCTTTACCTTTCATTTTATTTTACCCTTTATTGTTCTAGCAATAACAATAATTCACATTTTATTTTTACACGAAACAGGTTCTAATAATCCTATAGGATTAAATTCAAATATTGATAAAATTCCTTTCCACCCATATTTTACATATAAGGACATTGTTGGATTTGTTATTATAACAATAATTTTAATTTTATTAGTTTTAATTAATCCTTATCTATTAGGAGACCCTGATAATTTTATTCCAGCTAATCCACTTGTTACACCTGTACATATTCAACCCGAATGATACTTCTTATTCGCTTACGCTATTCTACGTTCTATTCCTAATAAATTAGGAGGAGTAATTGCTCTTGTTCTTTCTATTGCTATTTTAGCTATTCTTCCATTTTACCACTTAAGTAAGTTCCGAGGAATTCAATTTTACCCAATTAATCAAATTTTATTTTGATTAATAACAGTAACTGTAATTTTATTAACATGAATTGGAGCACGACCAGTTGAAGAACCTTATGTTTTAATTGGACAAATTCTAACAGTAGTATATTTTTCTTATTTCATATTTAACCCACTAATTATTAAATGATGAGATAATTTATTAAATTAGTTAATGAGCTTGAAATAAGCATATGTTTTGAAAACATAAGATAGAAATTAAATTTTCTATTAACTTTACTAAAAAAAAATATCTAAATTAAATAAATTAAAAAAACCTTAAATCCTACAAAAAATAATAAAAAATTTAATGAAAAAGGTAAAAATCTTTTTCAAGCTAAATATATTAATTTATCATATCGAAACCGAGGTAAAGTCCCCCGAACTCAAATAAACATAAAAGAAATAAAAGTTAACTTAACATAAAATAGTAAAGAAAATACATCTCTACCTAAAAATATTACACAAAATAATATTCTTATAAATAAAATACTTGCATATTCAGCTAAAAAAATTAAAGCAAATCCTCCTCTTCTATATTCTACATTAAATCCAGAAACTAATTCAGATTCTCCTTCCGCAAAATCAAAAGGAGTTCGATTAGTTTCTGCTAAAGAAATTCTAAATCAAACTAAAGCTATAGGAAATATAATAAATAAAAATCAAATAAATAACTGATATTTATAAAATATTAACATATTATACCCTCCAATTAAAAAAATAAAACTTAATAATACTAAAGCTAAACTAACTTCATAAGAAATAGTTTGAGCAACTGCCCGAAGTCCTCCTAATAAAGCATAATTAGAATTAGAAGATCAACCAGCAATTATTACAGTATAAACACCTAAACTAGTACAACATAAAAAAAATAATAAACCTAAATTAAAAGAAAACAACTTAACAAATAAAGGTATACATATTCAAACCAACAAAGAAAGAAATAAAGAAAAAATAGGAGAAAAATAATAAGAAATATAATTTGATAATAAAGGATAAGTCTGTTCCTTAGTAAATAATTTGATTGCATCACAAAAAGGTTGAGGAATACCTGCAATACCTACCTTATTAGGACCCTTACGAATTTGAATATATCCTAAAACTTTACGCTCTAAAAGAGTTAAAAAAGCAACTCTTACTAATACAAAAATAATTAATAATAAACTACCAACAATAAATAATAAATTTTCTATAAAAAACAAGTACTATTTGTGATAAAATTCACATAAATAAATTCTAAATTTATTGCACTAATCTGCCAAAATAGTATAAATTATTTATATTCAATATAAAAATAATAATTTATTAAATATTAGGTCCTTTCGTACTGAAATATTTTAATTTTTTAAAGATAGAAACCAACCTGGCTTACGCCGGTTTGAACTCAGATCATGTAAGAATTTAAAAGTCGAACAGACTTAAAATTTAAGCGGCTACACCTAAAATTATATCTTAATCCAACATCGAGGTCGCAATCTTTTTTATCGATATGAACTCTCCAAAAAAATTACGCTGTTATCCCTAAAGTAACTTATTTTTTTAATCGTTATTAACGGATCAACTATTCATAAATTAATGATTTCAAAAATTAAAAGTTTATTAAATTTTAATATCACCCCAATAAAATATAATTAATTATTATAACAAAAATAATCTACAAAATTCTAATAATCTATATATAAAGATTTATAGGGTCTTCTCGTCTTTTAATTTTATTTTAGCTTTTTGACTAAAAAATAAAATTCTATTATAAATTTTTATGAAACAGTTAATATCTCGTCCAACCATTCATACCAGCCTTCAATTAAAAGACTAATGATTATGCTACCTTTGCACAGTTAGTATACTGCGGCCATTTAAATTATTCAGTGGGCAGGCTAGACTTTAAAAAAATTTCAAAAAGACATGTTTTTGTTAAACAGGCGAACATTATTTTTGCCGAGTTCTTTATAAAAACTTATCAATTAATCATATTTATACAATATAATATACTAATTTTATCATTATTTTTTTATTTTTATAATTAAAATAAATACTTTAATACATAATTAAAATTCAATAAATAATTAATATTATAAAATAAATTATAACAATTTCATTAATAATAGCTATTTCTAAGCTTATATTTATTAAATTATTTAATAATTTTTAATAATTTATTTCATAGCTTATCCCACAAAATATTAAAATAAAATAATTATTTAGCTAATATATTTAACCAAATAATATAAAATTTCTAAATTAAATTTATTTCTTAAAGAACTAGATACCTTTAAAAACGAATAACATTTCATTTCCAATATATTATACAAAATAATTTTGTCACATTAACTTTTATAATATATTAACTCTTTTAAAATCGAGAAAATTATAGTATATAATTTTTATTTGATAAACCCTGATACACAAGGTACAATAAATTAAATTTTCTTTTAAAATATTAATTTTTCAAATTATTTCAATTTTCTTTCACAATACTATTTAACTATAATTAAAATTATTTTTTCTTTATAAAATACTCAAACAAAACTTTTAATAATTATTTTTAATAATTTATAATAAAAAAAAAATTAATTAATAAATAAAATATAATCAATTTATATTGATTTGCACAAAAATCTTTTCAATGTAAATGAAATGCTTTACTGAATAAGCTTTAAATTGCATTCTAGGTACACTTTCCAGTACATCTACTATGTTACGACTTATCTTACCTTAGTAATAAGAGTGACGGGCGATGTGTGCATATTTTAGAGCTAAAATCAAATTATTAATCTCTATAATTTTACTATCAAATCCACTTTCAATAAATTTTTCAAATTTATATCCATTTAAATAATTTTATTGTAACCCATCAATACTTAAATATAAGCTACACCTTGATCTGATATATTTTCTTTTTAAAAATCTTGAAAATTAACTTTCTTATAAAATATTCTAATAACGACGGTATATAAACTGAATACAAACTTAAGTAAGGTCCATCGTGGATTATCGATTACAAGACAGGTTCCTCTGAATAGACTAAAATACCGCCAAATTTTTTAAGTTTCAAGAACATAACTACTACTACCTTAGTTTTTCAAAATACATTTTAAATAATAGGGTATCTAATCCTAGTTTATTAATAAAATTTCCAAGCTCTAATTATTTTATTTAAAATTATTATAAATTTAAAATTTCACCTAATAAATTTATTTTTATTTCATAAGTAACCTATTTAACTCTAACTAAAAAAAATTTATTTGTATTATTCGTATAACCGAGGCTGCTGGCACAAATTTAGCCAATACTCTTCAATATTACTATTTCTAAGTTTCCTTAATTAATAATATTAATTACTGCGACTAATAAAAAAATTATTTACTATTAAAATAAATAAAAATTCTCACAAAAATTTACATATAAATTAAACTGATAACAAATTTAAAAGCCAAAATAAAACTTTATAAGATAAAATAAAAATTAAAATAAATAATTTTTATAAATAATATTAACATAAATAAATTTATTTAGTATAATTATTTTTAAATTAAATACCTAAATAAAATTTAACATGGAAACTCTATTATTACG